TCTAGTAAAGATACATATCTTTATTCACTCACTCTTTAGGTAGTTAGTTGGGTTACCGAATCCCTGTCAGGCAGCCTCGTTGGAACGAAAAAAAGAACGAAAGTCAGATATCGGAGCTGTCTTCGTTTCGAAATAGATTCCTTATCAAAGGGTATTTAATGATATGGATAAGCCTATACCAACTCGTCAATCTCCTCTCTATTTGATCCGTTTCATAACTCACATGAAAAAGAAAAAAACTCATTAGCGAATCTACTCATCAATTCGAGATATTTTTCATTCATCTATCCGTGCTACTTATCGATAAACAATACCGAGATTCGGAAAATGGAGGGGGCATAAAGACAAATATTTGGGTTTTGGAAATGAGTTGAAAACAATCTCATTTTTTTTTTGTAAATTCTTTTGCAGCTGAGAACAGCTGGAAAGAACTTTGAACTCTTTTTCTTATAAAGTAATTGAATGACGAGGAGCCGTATGAGGTGGGAATCTCATGTACGGTTCTGTATAGTGACATTGAAGCTGACTCATCTGTCAACTATTCCACAACTACACCGAAAAAACCGAACTCTGCCCTACGTAAAGTCGCCAGAGTTCGATTAACCTCCAAGTTCGAGGTAACGGCTTATATACCAGGTATTGGCCATAATTCGCAGGAACATTCAGTGGTCCTTGTGAGAGGCGGAAGGGTCAAAGACCTACCCGGTGTGAGGTATCATATCGTTAGAGGAGCCTTAGATGCTGTAGGAGTAAAGGATCGTAGGAAAGGGCGTTCTAGTGCGTTGCAGAACATTGTCGCAACTTGTATCACCGCAGTGATTCCGTATCAGTTGTTCTGATATGTCGAACGTGTAGCTGACCCAGCATTGCCAGGGGACTGAAGCCTGCTATTACAAAGATTGATTATTATCCATCTATTTGTGCGAAACAACATGGTGTCTAGGGTGTTGCATTCCAGTAAGTTGGGTTTTACCCGGACTCTTACCCAGAAGATCCTACGATGTCTCTTCCTCTTGGAACGGGTTCAGACTACGATTATGGAGATTCGATGAAGATTTTGTGAACATTCGGTAATTGGATCAATAAACCCACGGACGTTTTTAGTAAGATAACTGAACTGCAAGATTTTCTTTTTTCATCCCTAAACTTTAACTCTCTTTTGTTTCTGGAGTAATGAAAAGAGGAAACGGATACTCAATGCATAATGAGTAAATATGATTCACTAAAAGTGAAGTGATTCGAAAAAGTCGCTTCAACAGTTTCTATTCAATCATATGGAAAGCTGTATTCGATGAAAGTCGTACGTGCAGTTCGGAGGGAGATCTTCGACTAACCGGCGGATCCACCCTACAATATGGAGTGAAGAAGCCAAAATAATATTCTGAGATACCATTGGGATAAAGGAATTGAATGGAATCTGACATATCTGCAAACTCGTGTTACATCGGAGCAGTGTAACGAACAGAAAGAGAAATATAGAATCGGATCCGATTTATCGTAATCGATTAGTCAATATGCTGGTTGACCGTATCCTAAAGAATGGTAAAAAATCATTGGCTTATCAGATTCTTTATCGGGCTATGAAGCGGATTAGATAAAAGACAAATAGGAACCCACTGTCTGTTCTACGACAAGCGGTGCGTGGGGTAACTCCTGATGTAGTAACGAAATCCAAGCGTGTAGGTGGATCGACTTATCGAGTTCCCGTTGAAGTGGTACCTGCAGAAGGAAAAGCTTTGGCTATCCGATGGTTGTTGATGGCGTGTCGAAAACGTTCAGGTCGAAGTATGGCTTTAAGATCGAGTGATGAATTAATGGATGCTGCTAGAAATTCTGGTAATGCCATACGAAAGAAAGAGGAGACTCACAAAATAGCAGAAGCTAACAAAGCTTTTGCCCATTTCCGTTAGTTTCAGAATCGTTTCAATCCACAATGAAAAGATTGTGGATTGAAACCGGGGCACGAGGTATCGGTAATCAGAAGACGCCATAAACAAATCAAAGATAAATAAGATTTGTACGATGAATAAGATAGGTCTAAGCCATAAGTGAGGGTTGATGTTTATTTATTAAATTACCAATTATTGGATTATCTAGCTTATACTAGCTTATAGAAAGGGAACAAACTATTGCGGAGTTGGAAAGTCCATCGGGGAAGGGCTCGATGTAATATCGATTGGTTATTCGGAGAACTGAAATCGATCGAGACGCACATAGGGGAGAATTTGTCTTTTTTTTTTTTGGGGGGGGGGGGGTAGCCAAGAAGAAGGAGAAGCCGCGTTGTGAAACAAGAGATAGGAAATATTCGAGATACCGACCGAGGAATAGTCTCTGTATCTAATAGCTTTGAATACCCAATCAATCTTGGTTGACATGGGTAGGTTTTCGTGATATACTACGAATCAACAAGCTTACTAGCCTGGGGAATCACTAATTATTTTGAAAACCAAAGATTACCATGACCGCAACTTTAGAAAGACGCGAAAGCGCAAGCCTATGGGGTCGCTTCTGCGACTGGATCACCAGCACTGAAAACCGTCTTTACATCGGATGGTTCGGTGTATTAATGATTCCTACCCTACTAACCGCAACCTCTGTATTCATCATTGCTTTCATCGCAGCTCCTCCTGTAGATATTGATGGTATTCGTGAGCCCGTTTCTGGTTCTTTGCTATACGGAAACAACATTATCTCTGGTGCTATCATCCCTACTTCTGCAGCTATCGGATTACACTTCTACCCAATCTGGGAAGCAGCTTCCGTTGATGAATGGCTATACAATGGTGGTCCTTACGAACTAATCGTTCTTCACTTCTTACTTGGTGTAGCTTGCTACATGGGTCGTGAGTGGGAACTAAGCTTCCGTTTGGGTATGCGTCCTTGGATCGCTGTTGCTTACTCAGCTCCTGTCGCAGCTGCTACCGCTGTTTTCTTGATCTACCCAATCGGTCAAGGAAGTTTCTCTGACGGTATGCCTCTAGGCATTTCTGGTACTTTCAACTTCATGATCGTTTTCCAGGCTGAGCACAACATCCTTATGCATCCTTTCCACATGTTGGGTGTAGCTGGTGTATTCGGCGGCTCTCTATTCAGTGCTATGCATGGTTCTTTGGTAACTTCTAGTTTGATTAGAGAAACTACTGAGAATGAGTCTGCTAACGCAGGTTACAAGTTCGGCCAAGAGGAAGAAACCTACAACATCGTAGCTGCTCACGGTTATTTCGGCCGTTTGATCTTCCAATACGCTAGCTTCAACAACTCTCGTTCTCTACACTTCTTCTTAGCTGCTTGGCCTGTAGTAGGTATCTGGTTCACCGCTTTGGGTATCAGTACCATGGCATTCAACTTGAATGGTTTCAACTTCAACCAATCTGTAGTTGACAGCCAAGGTCGTGTTATCAACACCTGGGCTGATATCATCAACCGTGCTAACCTAGGTATGGAAGTTATGCACGAACGTAACGCTCACAACTTCCCTCTAGACTTAGCTTCTGTTGAAGCTCCTTCTATCAACGGATAATATCCGTCTGGTCATGCAGTATAACTGGATACCAAACCTTCTAATTCAAGAAGGTTTGGTGTCCGAGGAAGCTTCGTCCGATAGAAATGGATAGAGGGAAAGTGGTGATGGTTTGTCACGATCTTACAATCATCAGTCCCCCAATCTTGAATTCTGAAGAATATTTAGAATACTCTTGTGTAACTATAGGTGTTAGAGATATTCCCATTTCGATTCACAAAATGCTTGTAATCCTCCAATCATTTCAATGGATTGGGTTGGGAGTACATCCCTCATTTCACAGATTTCCTAGTGTCTCATAATATACACAACTGATACGTATCTGTATCGATCGAAGGGCCTTTATAGCCTTTTAATTTATTAAGAAATAGGTAGATCCTGTTCCCTTTCCCGTTCGGGGGGCCGGATAGCAGAGGGGGCGGACGTAGCCAAGTGGATCAAGGCAATGGATTGTGGATCCATCATGCGCGGGTTCAATTCCCGTCGTTCGCCCATCCAAATAGAGAACTCGTTCTTATCGCATTGCTTGGAATAAAAAAAGTTGTGAGAAGGGTGGATAGGGTATGTACAGGTGTCCCCAATACAATAATAACGATTCGGAACTCCTGATCCAATTACAGTTCTAGACAAGGATTTGTAGAGAAATCACTAGACCTACTTGAAGTACTCACTCCATCGTATCTTGAATCTTTCGAGATTCTTCATATAATAAATGTGAGAAACAGATCGTATCTAGCACATAGAGATAATACGAAAATAGGAAATAAGGTGAAAAGGGTGGGAAAGAAAAGAGTAGGAACTCTGTTTGGAGTTCCGGGGTTAGTAAAAATCAGTAGATTAGACTACTTCTTCGAATTATTGAAGAACCAACATCTCAAAGAATTTCTAATTGGTCCATTCTCCGATTATGAACCTTTTATCAGATTATTTGACTTATGAATTCTGAGTTCGCTTTTTCTACGCAACTTGCGTCATTCGGTAGGGAAGGGTAGTAGCATCACCCTGGAAATACTAATGTTACTAACAATACCAATCTCTATGCATTGCTTGAGTAATAAAAGCTCGATCGGAAGAGGTTCCATACTAGCGAAAATAACGAATAGGCGTGTTGAATTAAGAGAGGAACAAGCAAAAAATTCCGGTGACTTCTCCTACTACTACGTCCTTCAATCCGAAAAATCTTTATCTGTTGAAAAGGGTGGGAAAAGAAGAACACTCGATTCTTACTATTTCGACTCGAACGAAGATATTTCAACGGGTTCGACGAGGGAAGATAAGCAGGTTCGTTATGGTGCAATGAATTCTCTGGTTTCAGGTAGATGGAAGGTCTGCATAGTGAGGGATTCGTTCCCTGGCGAGGATATATACAGAGATGAGACCGAGAGGATTCGGGTATTACGGATGGATAGATATTTAGAAAATTCAAATAGGTTTTTCAAATTCTATAGACATGCGGGATTTTTTAAAAATAAAACTGATCGTTACAAAAATGATTATGATTCGTTATTCTTCAGGGGGATTTCTAACAAGCAAGATCTGGATCGACTACAAACAACAAGATTGAGAAACAATTTATTGATTCCCGCAATATCAGACTCCTGTGACAAGACCTTATTCGAATCTGAGGATTCGGCGTATCGGCGGGAGGATGGATCGGTATTCCATTTCGAATGGGAAGCTTTTTCCGATTTGTCTTCATTTCCATCTCGTACAAATACAATGTTGTCTCGTGATGGTCTATCCGGGTTGGGTCGTCACGAAAATGGGGGAGACTTTCCCATTCTACGTACTTATTCACAAATAAGAAATGAATTAATCTATCGACTCACTGGATTTATTTCGATCATTGAGGAATCAACTGCGGTTTCTGATGGGGCAGGAATTGTTGATACTAGTAACAGCGAGAAATCCGGGAATGGATTTCCATCAAAAATGAGAGAGAATCTATCCATATATTCTTTAGTTAGACCGTATGGACAAAATAGATTGATATCCCTCTACTCAACATACACACTTCTTTTATATGACTATTTCTGTGCGTTAGCTAGTGAATATTTATCCCGAATCAAATATCGATTGGATGGCTGGGCGGGGGGCGGGGAACCCACCGGTGTAACAGGAATTGCAACTGAAGAAATATCATTGGAATGGAGAGATAACACAGAACGTGAATATACTACCTTTCAAGTCGATGGGTATAGGAATGTTCAGTCAAATGTGCATAGATGGCTTGATACAACCGGAGATTCGTCTTTTTCCCCTTTCGGGAGAGTCTTTTTAGAACTGAAGTACGACTTGGACGAATCGATTCGCGGTGTATCGATAATGATAGACGAATTACTAAATGGTTTTGGTACTGGTATTCATAACACCAATCGAAATAACGAGAAGTATCCTCATCAATTTATCAATATTTTACCTATTTACAATACGGTTGTTACCAAGGCTACTCGCAAAGAAGTTCTGATAGATACGATTGATTATTGCATCAAGAAACTGAACGATATAGATCTTTCGGTGCTTAATCCCTTATTGAATCTACTTGTTGGTATTGACACTGACGAACGGAAATACCTCTTGAAAATTCTTCTCAAGAGAAAAAGGAGGTTGTTTCTTAAATATAAATCGTTGATGGATAAAAAATCGAGAGGCTCTTCAATCTCACTAGAACCCGCGGTGAATCCGCCTCCTGTTGGATTACCCCGCATTGAATCCACCCGAACAGGATTTTCAAATGATGCTCTTTCCACTACGGGAAGGCAAAATTGGAATCTGTTTCTAGATAATTCGAGTCGTGAGGGGGGTTCAAACAAAGATATTTATAATAATATTTCAAGATACATTTCCGATGAAGTGAATACATCAAAGCCTCTAGACCCCTCTAATCTACCTGTACTGAACTGTGCTAGAAGCAATTTCATTCCGAGAATTAAAAGGGATTTCCTTATTGGGAGATGTAGCAGTAGTTATTCCAACGTCTTAGAAAATTTCTATGTGGGCTCCGATGATGAAGTCATCTCGTCTAATACCATCTCATCTATTCAGCCCCAACTGTCGGATTCAGTATCACCTGATTTATCGAAACGAATAGAAAGGGAAAGTGTTGATCATGTACTCACAACGGTTCAATCTTTTCTGTCTAATCTGCATGAATCTGCGAGATTATTATTATTAACCCATTCAGATAGACTTTTCAATTCCATTTCGGATCTGAAAAGATTACTGTCGAGGTTGAACCCATCCCCTCGTGAAACGAGAGATTCGTTTTTATCTTCGTGCAGTAGCGATGGAATCTATTTGGAAAAAACGTTGATAGGCTTTAACCTATCGGCGGATCGGCGACCCGGACCTCGCCCTAAGAATCTGGGATTGGATCAAGTCGATTCAGAGAATTCTATTGAAGATGGATCAGACTCGGGGAATGTTTCGACCAAGAATCGATTCTCTCGAAATGAATCATCTATCGGGTCTTTCTGGGAACCAGAAGAATTGGAAACGCTTTACTGGTCGCTAAGATTCTCATTATGCAACGGTGTAACATCAGGATCTCTAACGGGATTGATTGGGAAGAAGCTTCCGCACGAAGAAACGGAGCTTGCGGATCCATATATCCGGAAAGAACCTATCCGTTCATCCCATTTCATCAATTTCAATGAATTATCAAAAGATTTGAACGAATATAGGATCTCTTGGATCTTTTGGAAAGACAATATCTGTGAAAAATGGAGCCTATTCAGAGAGTATATACCTTGGTTTTTTACCCCTAACTGGTGGAGATACTTCTACGATCTGATTAGAGAGACATATCCGGAAGTAGTACTTAAAATAACTGATGACTTGAATTACTATTTCCCTAAAATTTGTGAAAGAATTGCTGGGGATATAGACGGCGCCAGGGCTTATTCATTACAAAGCCTAAGGTTGAGACTCAAAACTGATTCTATCAATAACATATTATCCAAGATAGATCTTATTCTTTTCAAAGAAATTACTAATGAAACGAAGACGTCACATTCTGGGTGGTCCGTATATCAATTTTCCAATAGGTTTTTCTTATCCTACCTTATTCTCTCGATATTACTTGTTCTTGCATCATTCAAGCATCACTTATCTGCCGTTTCGGGTTCTAATTCCCTTCATTCATGGAAACGTTTTGATACTATTGGATACTTAACGGACCCATTGCGTGAATCCTATTTGAAAAAGGTAATATATGCCCCTCCGACAATGCAAATGCAAACGAGAGATCTAGTAATCTATTCTTTGAAGAGATTCGTGAATTATATGAGTCATATAATCTTTTTCTCCTTCAGGAAAAACGAGATAGATTTGTGGATGCTTCGTAGGGAAAGCCCCGATACCCTTACTAGTCAAAAAGAAGTATTGACGCACTACTTAGTAACGAATAAGACTATTTCCCAGTATGAGTCGAAATTGAATTCCGATTTTCTTTTATCGAGCAATGAGATTGATCATGAACCTCTCCCACAAGAAAGATCTAACGTTTTGGCATACCTACTTCAATTCCGTCAAAAGGATCTATTGAGCTACAAGATGCGTGAGTTAGATCCCGCAGAGAAGTGGACTTTTTTCGCCCTTGAGAGAAATATTACAATTCCAGTAACGATGAGACGAAGAGGCGTTTTAAACACGCCATGTTATGACATACCTATTTCATTCTAATCAGGATTATTAACATCTAAAGGAATTCCGTTAGTAGGACCCATAGAAACTGGACGATCTTCCGTTATTAGGGAAGTAGCATTCAAATCCAACTTTCCGTTGATGAAGCTACCACTAAGGAAGTTGCTGTACAATCAACCGCCTTCCATCAAAAATGTCTATGGAAATTTCGTCTCGAAAGAAAGCGTACGCCGATTGAATCTCATTTTCGCAATAGCGAGAGAGATGTCTCCTTGTATGATATGGATTCAAGATATTCATGAATTGAATATTCATCGTTATTATCATAAACTAGAAGCTGATCCCAGATTTTTACCTTGCCTATTATTGAGTAATATTGGTAATGAGCGCAGTAATTCCCGCATTCATAAGAACATCGTTATTGCTTCGACTCACGTACCTGCAAGGGTAGATCCAGCTCCAATAGCTCCGAACCGGTTAAACCAATTGATAAATCTCCGAAAGTCTAACAGGTATCAACGTCAGAAAGAATTGTCAATTCTCCTACGTATCAAAGGCTTCGAAATAGAGGCTGATCCGGCTGTTCTTGAAGGTACTTGGTCTGGAACTACGGGTTATAGCAAACGAGATTTATTCCTTTCTGCTAATGAAGCATTATTAATCGCTACTTCCACAAGGAAAGAGGTTATATGTAGTGATGCAATCGGATTAGCTTTGCATAGACAACATTCAGTTGTTACTTATCTAGACAATGAAATAGAATCTAGTTCTGAATACGAAGTTAGGATAAGAAAAGCCATTACAAAAAAGAGTTTGATAGATACTTATCCCACAAATGTTCTATTTAGCGGTATTAACGCGTCAAAGAGGCGATTTTATCATTTGTCTAACTGGTATGTGGAACTCCCAAAAAACGAGTCAACAATTGAGGAATTCACTCTGTTTTCGCATATCCTGGGGCTACTGGCTGGACTAGCGGCTCGCGATTCCTTCGAAATGGATATGAGAAATAAAGAGAACTTCATTATTCTTGATAAATGTGTAGAGAGTGACTTCGACCTAGCATGTGGGCTTCTAGAAAACCTTTCGAAGGATTTCTCATTTTCAGAAATCTGTAGAAGCAGAAGTCGATCCAACAATAGCCTCTCCTTTCCCTCTTCTACCGAATCCAGGTACTGTTCAGATATAACCAGTTGTTCTTCCAAAAAAGGGGTGTTTAATATCTCAACCGACTTCGAAATAAAACGGTCACCCAAAATATACTCAACTCCGACGGAAGTATCGCGTGAGATCACTTGGTCCCCTAAGGCTTGGCGTCTCAGTTTCATGCGGGGTGGTACTTACGAGTCGATAAGAGTATTATCCGAATCCAATCATTTGTCTGATCTAATCCGCCTTTACCAGAATCAGAATCAAATACCCCAACGGGATTTCGATTTGAATAATATTTTTGATAGTGGTGAAATAAGATCGTCTGAGAAAAAAGGATATCTTTTTAGTCATGAGAGAGTTTTAAGTGAGTCGAGACAAAGATATATTAAAAGATTGGAAGACCGATTGGATAATATCTCGTTACGCGAGCAATTTACCGAATTGGGAATCTCCGACTCGTCTGATCAATATGAAACACAATGGAATCGGTCCGATGAACCGAATCAATTCGTAGGGGGGCGCTTCATCCGGGACCCTATGCTTCTGTTCCAGCCGGAACCTAACGGTCCTTCTTCGTGTCGTAGTTTAATAACGAAGCGAGAACTGTTGCGGAGGATTTACGTCGCTTACGGTATGAGAAGGGAGCGCGAAAAACACTTTTCGAATAGAAAGATTAAGAAATTCTTTCTCTATCATAAACCTGATTCGAAACCGATAGCTAAATCATCTGTTAAGCAGGAGAATAATTCTCCTTTGAAGGAGAGGCAACATTCCGAATACGTCAAAGAAACTTTGTTTATGCATATACATCTGCAATATCCACAGATATTTGTTCCCATTCACTCGCATCAAGCCATTGTAATGGAAGACTTGCAAGAGCGATTTATCCGTTTCAGGCTTCTGGTTCATAGAAATAGATGGATGAGACGGAACCGTTCCCGATTTAAGGATTTTTTTGTCTACAATATGTTGCTTGAAAGTTATCAATATCTATTCAATCCGTTCCGGTTTGGTGGAACGTCACTGGATAAAATAACGAAAGAATTTTTTAATGAAAGTTCAATATCAGATAAAAAATCTTAGATACTTTTCATTCAGTCTAGGTTTCTAGCGATATAGGGGTTTTAGAAGTCGAATCAGTAAAAGGAAGATCTATCTCTTTCTTTTACTGATAGAATAAAACTCTGCTTGTAGCATCTCCAATAATTAAGGAATTAGAGATCATTTCCTATATGAGTATTTTTGCTTTAAACGATAAGAAGAATAGAAAAACCCTAGATAAAAAAAAAAAAAAAAAAAGAATTTATCCCACAGGGAGTATGGTAAGCGATTTATGGGGAAGCAGCTTTCCGATACTCTGCTCGGAATTCGGAATAGATCCTCGATAAAATCGTGGATTCACTCTCGAGGTGACTTATTGATTTGCTTATCCCAATCATTCGGTACACCGGAGTCAAGCGGGTATTCTTGAAGAAGCGACGCTTAAACAAGGTCCTTATCCTTAGAAGTATTGGATTATTCAAAACAAGGAAACGTATGGGGTTCTTCCATCAATCATTGGAGCTTGAAACAAGCATGATATTGAACCTTTCACCGGCTGATGGGAGATAATCCAACGTTAATTGATTCGGCATATGGGTGAAAGACAACTATCCTATCACCGGGAGTTTTTCATGTAGATAATGCAAATATTTAAGGACATTGTGAGAATATGAGAACGTACTTTTCCCTTTTTTCGCGTGAATCGAATTCTCTTTTTGGGAGCAAGCGTCATCATCTCCATCATCTGAAACATCTCTCGTTCCACCGAACAGAGATGAATCTCCCCGGATAGGATTCGAACCTACGACCAATCGGTTAACAGCCGACCGCTCTACCACTGAGCTACCGAGGAAAATGGTAGGGGATTTAGTCTCATAAACAATCGAATACCCCTGCTCTTTGAGCCGCTTTTGAATCTGCAAGACGTTAAGCCTCCTCCGACATTTCGTAGACTTCGCGGACACCCTAACTCCTATTATAGGGAGAAGCGGCATCGATAGCAATCCTATTCGACTGGAGCCCCCGAATCGTGAGTGGGGGGGGGGGGCCGATGCAGTTGATCCCGGCTATGGTTGATCACGGTTGATTGCCCCCCATGATCCGTATCGATAAATCACCAATGAATAGTTTCTATTCCCCCCCCTTCGAGAAGCATAGTAGAATAGCCACAGTATTATCCTAACTCATAAAAGTAAAAGGAATGTGTTTGAATTGTAATAGGGAGGAAGATTAAGGAGAGGGAAAGGGAGAGATATGTGGACGGGGAACATGAGGATTGGTCGGGATAAATGAACACGAATTGGAGCTTCGTGAAACGAAAGTAGCTGTTTATGGCAAAGGTGGAATCGGGAAATCAACAACTAGCTGTAACATATCAATAGCGTTAGCCAGACGTGGAAAACGAATATTGCAAATCGGGTGTGATCCCAAGCATGATAGTACTTTCACACTTACGGGGTTTTTAATACCTACAATTATAGATACTTTACAATCGAAGGATTATCATTATGAAGATGTATGGCCCGAAGATGTGATTTACAAAGGTTATGGTGGTGTGGACTGCGTAGAAGCGGGTGGACCACCTGCGGGAGCAGGGTGTGGTGGATATGTCGTAGGAGAAACAGTAAAATTACTCAAAGAATTAAATGCTTTTTACGAGTACGATATTATTCTATTTGATGTTTTAGGAGACGTGGTTTGTGGTGGTTTTGCGGCTCCATTAAATTATGCAGATTATTGTATTATCATCACCGATAATGGATTCGATGCACTTTTTGCGGCGAATCGTATCGCTGCGTCGGTTAGGGAAAAGGCGCATACACACCCTTTGCGATTAGCCGGTTTAGTCGGAAACCGAACATCTGAAAGAGACTTAATTGATAAGTATGTAGAAGCTTGTCCCATGCCCGTACTAGAAGTGTTACCCTTAATTGAAGACATTCGAGTGTCCCGAGTGAAAGGAAAAACCTCGTTCGAATTAGCGGAAAGTCAACCGAATCTAAATTATGTTTGTGACTTTTACTTGAATATAGCAGATCAGATTTTGTCTGAACCAGAAGGGATTGTACCAAGAGAAATTCCAGATCGGGAGTTATTTAGTTTACTCTCCGATTTCTACTTAAATCCCGATCCTGAAAGAGGGGGAAATACTCGCAATGTTCAAGAAAGTAATCCACTTGACTTTACCATGATTTAAAAACGAGATAATCATGAAATGAAACTGTGATGTCTCCGTATATATATATAGCTCTTCAAGGAAACATTTTCATGAAAACCTTAGAAACTCCCACTTTTGAATGTGAAACCGGTAATTATCACACATTTTGTCCCATTAGTTGTGTAGCTTGGTTGTATCAAAAGATCGAAGATAGTTTCTTTTTAGTAGTTGGTACGAAAACCTGTGGTTACTTCTTACAGAATGCTCTTGGAGTTATGATTTTTGCAGAACCTCGTTACGCAACGGCGGAATTGGAAGAGGGGGATATCTCAGCTTAATTGAATGATCAGAAAGAGTTGAAGAGGATCTGTCTTCAGATAAAGAGGGATAGGAATCCTAGTGTTATAATTTGGATTGGTACATGCACCACAGAGATAATAAAAATGGATCTGGAGGGGATAGCACCCAAGTTGGAGCGTGAACTCGGAATACCGATTGTAGTAGCTCGGGCGAACGGGTTGGATTACGCTTTTACTCAAGGGGAGGATACCGTACTTGCTGCCATGACACATCGGTGTCCGGAATATGATTCTTCCGCAATTAATGCCACTGAAGGAATATCTGACCCGGTCGGACTAAACGGATCTACCTCTAAAGAAAAAAATTTGAATAATCATGCTTCAGTTCTTTTTGGATCTCTGCCTTCGAGTGTGGCTTCTCAGTTAAATTCGGAATTGAAACGACAATCCATTTACGTATCAGGTTGGTTACCCTCCCAAAGATACGCCGAACTTCCAGCTTTGGGTGAAGGAGTCTATGTCTGTGGTGTAAATCCCTTTTTGAGTCGCACAGCGACGACGTTGATGCGTCGAAGAAAATGCCGATTGATTGGAGCACCCTTCCCGATTGGTCCCGACGGGACACGTGCTTGGATCGAAAAAATTTGTTCGGTATTTAATGTCAAACCCAACGGTCTCGAGGAAAGAGAGGCTAATATCTGGAATAGCTTGAAAGACTATATCGGAATAGTCAACAAAAAATCTGTCTTTTTCATGGGAGATAACCTGTTAGAAATATCACTAGCAAGATTTTTAATTAGATGCGGAATGATTGTATACGAAATAGGTATACCTTACATGGATAAGAGATATCAAGCTGCCGAGTTGTCGCTTTTGCAAAAGACCTGTCAAAGAATGGAAATACCTATGCCGCGGATTGTGGAGAAACCGGATAATTATAGTCAGGTGCAACGAATGCATGAGTTAAAACCCGATTTAGCGATTACCGGAATGGCCCATGCAAATCCTTTAGAAGCAAGAGGTATCGATACAAAGTGGTCTGTTGAATTTACATTTGCCCAGATTCATGGATTTACCAACGCAAGAGATGTTCTCGAACTCGTTACTCGTCCATTACGACGTAATGACGAATCCATTCTGGATTGGAATGGTTTATCCAGACAGACTGTGGAATGCTAGTTTAATTCAGCGTCGAATCTAGTTAGGGAATTCGGTCATTAATCATTATGAAATAGTCTATAGAAATAAATATGTTTTCTTAGTCACATAAATCCTTTATCTCGTTTATATTTTATGTGATTAAGAACAAAACCTCTATTTCGGGTTTAGCGCTATCGATATGACTTCCGCTCTACAAACGGTTCTCAAAGTCGGTTGGAACAATCATAGCTTTCTGTGTATAATGGAGGTAATAAGAATGAGAATTCGGTAGATTGGGTAGGGTTGCGGGTCATAGTCGATATTAGCCACGGACCGGCCAAGGAAGAAAAGGAAGAAGAAGCTACTGGAGGGTTTGGGGTTGGGGAGTTACAAACATAAAAAATACTACAACGAGTTTAAACATATTAAATACTTTGTCATTAGTTTGGGTAAAAACAGTGGGTCCCTACCTATTATTCGGTATCTACTACGGGTTACTCACAACACTACCCGTCGGACCTTCGCAAATCTTATGCATAAGAGCCTTCATGATGGGAGGTAATCTCAGCGGACTAGTTGCCTTGAGTGGATCCATGATGGCGCAGCTACTTCTATTCGTATCAATATATTTATCACCTGTATATATCTTTTTTTCGAAACCGCACGTACTGACTCTGATAGCAATACCATACACGTTATTTATTTGGTTTCAAACTAAAGACTCACCGGATTATTACGCTTTGCGTCCTATCACTTCGATGCGTGACTCGCGAATAGGTTCTATATTCCTGAGTAGTTTTCTGTTCCAATTAATGAATCCAATTCTATTGCCAAGTCCTGTATTGGCAAGATTAATTCACCTTTTTTTCTTTCGCTATAGCAACAATGCAATATTCTTGATCAGTAGTTTTCTTGGTTGGTCGATCGGGCATGTAATATTTCACTATTTAGTCAGGTTACTCGTGGTTCGTGTGGAGAAGGATTCACCGATGCTTTATGTATTGGTAAAGCGCGCAATTCACACAACTTTTAGTATCGTTATTGCTATTAACTTAATCTCCTGTTTGGGTCGAGCTCCGGTACCTCTTTTCACTAGAAAATATATAAATGAACAGTTTGATAAGGATTTAGATTTTTGGCAGATCGAAAATACGGAACTCTTGTGGTGGGTTTTTAGACCATGGCCTATCAATTTCTTCGATCCCTGTAGAACGAATCGGCCTTTACGTTTTATAAGAAATAGTCGATTCGACAACAGTGTTCCCCTTAAGACAAAAGTTTCCACCTATTTTTTTGATAAATGTGTAACCGACGGTAAACAGAGGTTATCTTTCAATATGTTGCCCAGTCTGTCGATTTTGGAAAGGTAATTGGAAGATTCTACGGAATATCCAAATGGTCCCTTGGTAACCCCTCCCTCATACCGGGATTGGATTTTCGAGAGATTGCAAAGAAATGAATACTTACAGAAAGAATTAAGAGACCGAATCGGATTATTAGATGCCGGGTCTACGTTCTGGAACGCGATGGAAAAAAGAACGAGATTAACGGGTGAGGAAGATAGAAACAGATTGCCCAGTATATACGACCCTTTTGTGGGTAAGTCCTATCGTACGAGTCTTCCGGCTCCACAAACGTTTTTGACCGTGGGGGAGTTGAAGCTGGCGACGAGAGATATACCAAAACCTTCGGATGATGAATCTGCAACACTGGCAAGTAGTGACTACACCGAACAAAATATAGATAGTGAGTGGTTTGAGGATTGGATTTCTGAAAACAGCCGAAAATCAATGCATAGAAACGGGACTCCACTACCGTGGGAGACTTTATCGAAAAGGGCCCAACGTATTTTTCACTTCATGTTCCAAGATCAGTATTTAAGGGAGCCTGAAATAACCGAAATTTTGAAAAACCTGAATTCTACTTCCGAAGCGATTCCTGTCACTTGGGAACAGGTTTTCTCCATCGATCCCCTGGATCGATCGTTGTTCTTCCTATATCTAGGTCTGGAACATCCAAGCTTCAACAAAATATCTCTATCTGACATACTTTCATTGAATCGGGGAAGACACTTTTACGACTCAGGATCCGAGATAAGCCCAATCCATAAGACTGAAGATCTGGAGAGGGATTTGGCTTATAATACTGAAATACTTCTCGAAAGCAAATTCGATGTTCCAGGCATGGAGAGTGATGTTCGTCAGAGGAAATTGAAGAATATAGGGATTAGTATTACCAAGACTAAACGAAAAACGATGAAAATCGCGAAACGATTCGCAAAAACCGCTGATTTTCGTCGTAGACTTGTGAAGGGATCTATGCGACCTAGAAGACGTAAGATGCTTATTTGGGAAAATTGTCAGGATAAAGCACTTTCACCTTTCTTCTCCAGGTTGATGGAAAAACGCAACTCGTTACAACTGCCTATCGACAGGGAATTAACTGACCTGAATTATGGAGGAACGGTAACTAACTTGGGAGAGATCGAATCCGAACAACAAGTAGAGTCAAAAGGATTAAGTGGATCAAAAACACCCCCATCAGTTATCGCAGCTAGGATGGATTTAGGTCCCATTCATAGTGGACGGGGTTTATTGTTGGTTTTTCAATCGAATTTCCGGAAATATGTGAAGCTACCTGTAGCTATAGTATGTAAAAACCTTGTGCGTATGTTGTTACGTCAAGATTCCGAGTGGGAAATAGATCGGAAGGAGTGGAGGAATGAGGTTCATATCAAATGTTCATATGATGGTGAGGAATACTCACGGGATCGATTTCCCGGTCGCTGGTTGAAAGAAGGTTTGCAAATCAAGATTCTCTATCCGTTTAGATTGAGGCCTTGGCACAGCCGTGGCGAAAAGAAACGATCAATCATTCGAGAAACGGATATGGGTCTAAAACCCATCCGAAATCGAAGAGCGAAAACCAAGAATAGTTCAAAACGAAAAAAACTTCAATTTACTTATTTAAGCGCTTGGGGTTTTCAAACGGATGTACCTTTTGGAACCATCCAAAAAGATCCTTCTTTTTGGAAACCCATTAGGAAAAAACTAATTCGGTTTTTGCAGAAGAACTTCTTGCTAAGAATCCAGCAGTTCTTCCGTTTAGACCCAAATTTCAATGTTGTCAGGATAGTGAAACCGACTAATGAAAAATCAATTAACGCTGGTAAGAAACCTCGAGTAGTTATTAATACTGATGAGCGGATAACGATAGACGTTAATGCTAACTCCAAGAAGTCGTCAACCGATAGAACCGATAGGAATGAACGGGAAGTCGAAGCACCCCAGGTCGATGAATCACTAGTGGATCAGAAGGCGACGGACACAGACTTACTAGTTCCTTTCAAGTTTCAAAGAGAGATTAGGGGTTTTGAGGCAATCTGCTTGGAATTACGCGTCTCGTTCACAGAAGCGGTCGAAAATTCTTCAAGAGTAGTCTCGATGTTCTATCGAGGAATCATTCGAGGTTTTGCTCATTACTTGAACGAATTGTTTGCATTGCAAACACGACTAGCCGAAGTGACGAATCACGCCATTGGGCTTCGTGAGGAAGACCTATCTTCACCCGTTTCAATAACGGTGATTCCTGGATTATTGCGATCCAAGCCATTATCGCAGGCTTATATTTATGAGAATTTGTGGAATATGGGCACAAATGGAAATCTGAATTTGAGCCTTCTAAATAGCGTTTCGGAGAGCGATAATTGTGCAAAAAGTACCAAAGACGAGGGTTCTGTTGATGTTCCGTACCAGGGTTCCCCGATAGAGAATTTAATCGATGGTCGGATCATGGAATCTGGCGAAGGGTGGGGATTACTCAAACAACTCCATGAACTAGACATGGGTGATTGGAATAATTGGCTAGATTCTCTATACAGATGCAACTTACCGCTGGACGTTTGGGGTGAAATAGCACCTCAAGGTTGGAGAGTTACTTTTGAAAATTCGAACATACTAAAAAACACCGAGAGAAGGTTTTTAGAGGAACAGGAACAGAAAGCTATTCAAGGGGTACCTTATAATTATTCTGTATATACGAGAAACCGCCAACTTAGGGACCGAATCAGAAACTTTAATAAACGTCTTAAATACGGTTATTTAATACAAAGCTTCATCGATTTTTTACGCGATGCGGATATACAAGAGTTTCCTATGCGCCAGGATGCTATCGAACAAAAAAGCCATTCTGAAAATCGTATAGGGGGTATTAATGCATTAGCGGCATCGAAAAAACTTCCCCTTCCTAACGCAAAAAAATCCGAATCAGAGATCGGGCTTAACTCAAAGAGGTTCGATCTGATGCTGTGGACGATTCCGGATTTCTTGGGAGCGAAAACCGATTTTGCAAAAACGGTAAGGCCGGAAAATCCTTTCTTCGATGATGCTGATAAAGAAAACTCAAAATACCTAGACTTAGTTGTAGATGATAGTTTGGAAGAATCTTTTGAAGAAACATCGAATGAGATATACGGTATAACACCGGATGAGAGGGACAGTCTCGATTATATATTTCGATGGAAATGGAAATCCAAGGTATTGGAGGGAGAGTTAGAGAGGTTGAGAAACTTAATAGTCCTTATCGGCGTATTGGGAAACGACCGAGATCTAACCGCGTTCTGTCTCAATATGGGTGTAGATTTAAATCTGTTATGCAGTTTTCTCGACGCAGATAGGTTTGACGGTTCAACAAAGGACTTATCTGTTATTTCGTCCCATCGGTTACCTTCGGTATTTGACGATCAAATACTAATGCACAAAATGGTTAACCCCCTACTTGAATTGAGTTATAGCTATAGAAACAGATTCAAGAGACGTTTGTATAAAAATATATACAATGAGTCTATCACGCGCTTATCTCCCGCAGTGGTAGAGGAGATGGATAAACAACCTTACTCTTATAATATCGAAGATCTCCTACTTCCGAGACGTCGTCGGGAGTTCCGATTCCTACAATTCCTATTCTTTAGCGAAGCTCCAGAAACGAAGGAACAGTTTTCGGATCTCATTCCTGGATTTGGACGAACTCCTGAGAATAACCAACCTGAACCAAACGAGATCCAAAGGATCAAACGTTTCTTATGGCCCAGCCACCGTCTAGAAGAATCAGCTTGTATAGGTAGATTCTGTTTCAACATCACTAACGTAAGTCGATTTAGTTTACTAAAGATACGGATGTATCCCATTCTTAAAACCTGAGTAGTGCAAACGGAGCGCGAAGAATAGGCGTAGGTTTGAACACTTGCTTGATCGGGATTACCACTATTTTGGTAATCCCAATCAGGTATCTGACACATCGATCTAACGCTGTTTCATTGGCGAACTTTGGTGTAGATATCTGTTTGTCAGCGAGGAATCAATATTCATTGAATCGGTTTCGCTAAAATCAGTTAAAAAGAAAAAAATCCTATTTATTCTTATCACTCAAGCGGACGACTATCAATCCAATTGGTGATCAAATCCTTTATAATCAGATTGAGAAGAAGATAAAGTCAAAATCGTTACTAATACTATGAATAAAAAAATGTCTGTCGATTCGTCGTTAATTGGTGGGAACAAAAATACAGGATCTGCCAGTTTCCAGATTTCCAACTTGACCCGTCAAGTCTCGAAGCTAACCTCTCACTTAGAAATGCACCCGAAGGACTATTCCTCCCAGAGGGGTTTGTGGAAGTTATTAGGTAAGCGCAAACGCCTCTTAATATATCTATATAATAGCGATCCAGTTTCGTATAGGGAGGTTCTAAAAACTACCAATATTCGGGGATTAAAGGGACGGTGATACAGGTTTGTCTAAGAAATTGTCGTTCCGCCAGATACCTGCGGTACAAAACGAGTTTTTCTACTGAAACTATATCTTGTGATACTTACTGGAAAGGAAACAATTTACGAGTATGTCTCTCGAAGAAGTAAATCCAGTCACGGTAAGTATGGGTCCTCACCATCCATCTATGCATGGTGTTCTTCGGCTCATTGTTACTCTAGACGGAGAAAATGTTACTGATTGCGAACCAATATTGGGATATTTACATAGAGGGATGGAGAAGATTGCCGAAAACCGGACGATCGTGCAGTACCTTCCTTATGTAACGAGGTGGGATTACTTAGCCACCATGTTTACGGAAGCAGTAACAGTCAATGCGCCAGAAAAACTGGCAAATATTCAAGTACCTGCAAGAGCTAGTTACATACGCGTAATAATGCTTGAACTAAGCCGAATAGCTTCTCATTTATTATGGCTTGGACCCTTTTTAGCAGATGTTGGTGCGCAGACACCGTTCTTTTATATATTTCGAGAAAGGGAAATGATTTATGATTCGTTCGAAGCGGCTACCGGTATGCGAATGATGCATAATTATTTTCGCGTAGGAGGAGTTGCTGCGGATCTGCCATACGGGTGGGTAGATAAATGCCTAGACTTTTGTCATTACTGTCTTCCGAAGATTCACGAATATGAGCGATTAATCACGAAAAATCCCATTTTTTTGAAACGAGTAGAGGGAGTAGGTTTTATTAGTAGGGAAGAAGCCATCAATTGGGGCTTATCGGGACCCATGCTCCGAGCTTCAGGAGTCAAATGGGATCTCCGCAAAATTGACCATTACGAATGTTATGACAACTTGGATTGGCAGGTTCAGTGGCAAACAGAAGGGGATTCATTGGCTCGTTATTTAGTACGAATAAACGAGATGAAAGAGTCAATTAAGATCATCCAACAGGCCTTAAAACTCCTTCCAGGAGGTCCATACGAGAATTTGGAAGGTCGGCGTTTCAGTCGGCAACAGGGAAGTTCAAAGTGGAATGATTTTGATTATCAATTTGTTGGTAAAAAATCTTCCCCAACTCTTAAGTTGCCTAAACAGGAGCATTATGTAAGAGTAGAGGCTCCCAAAGGAGAATTAGGAGTCTTTTTGATTGGAGATGATAGTGTTTTCCCTTGGAGATGGAAGATTCGTTCCCCTGGTTTTATAAATCTACAGATTCTTCCTCAATTGGTGAAAGGAATGAAGCTGGCAGACATTATGACAATACTGGGTAGTATAGATATCATTATGGGAGAGGTTGATCGTTGAAATGGTAATTGGCACCGAAACCTACAAAGAACAAGTAGCTCATTTGTTTGAGGAATCAGGAATTGCAAGAGATTTTCCTGATTTCTTTTTGATTCTGATCTCTATATTTGTCTCGCTTATAGGAGTTACAACAGGAGTGTTAGTCACCGTATGGCTCGAGTGAAAGGTGTCTGCAGGGGTGCAGCAGCGTATCGGACCAGAATACGCAGGTCCGTTGGGAATAATCCAATCTCTAGCAGATGGGATTAAACTCCTTTTAAAAGAAGACATCATCCCTGCTAGGGGTGACGCGTGGCTATTCAGTATCGGACCGGCCGTAGTAGTCATACCAGTCTTCTTAAGTTATTTGGTAATACCATTCGGACAACGTATCATTCTATCCGATCTGAGTATAGGTGTTTTTTTCTGGATTGCTATCTCAAGCATTGTACCGCTGGGTCTTCTAATGGCAGGATATGGATCAAATAACAAATACTCCTTTTTGGGTGGTCTTAGAGCCGCAGCCCAATCCATTAGTTACGAAATACCTCTAGCTTTGTGCATCTCGTCTGTATCCCTACGTGCGATTCGTCAATGAGGAATAGAAGATACGTGTCTTTCGGCAAAAAAGAATCATAGAGATCTTCGTTAATTTATTACAAACCGAATTGTCATTTGGGTGAGATCGAACAGCAAGCATATTTTTGCAGTTAACGAATCAAGTCCCATTCCCTATGTACGGGTGTAAAGAGATATCCGAACGGTAAACGCCGTATCACCCCAGGTTTCTGGTTAGCCACCGAGACTTGGAGCGGGGACGGGAAGTAGTAATAGTGACACTGAAAAAAAAAAATATATATATATATATATATATTCTTTACAACGTTTCATCTATTATTTTTTCCTTTAGGATTGAACGAGAGTGGATGGTTAGGAACACCAATATACGCAAGAGACTTGTTAGATGATGGGGTATAGATACCAAATGTGCATGGGAAAAAAAATAATTGCGATGAGTACCAAATCACATTTCTCTTTTCTTCCTACTCCTTGGATGCAAGACTCAGCTTCGGTAGGGGTGACTGAGTGGTACATCTGTTAAGAATCCCAATCTCGAGTATATTCCTATCCGCTCCAATTACGACTATTCGGGACGAAACAAACCTCGTAGCAGTTCAATCATCTTGATCAAGAAGAAGTTGTGTATACACAACTTCTTGGACTAGCGTCGGCATTCACTCATTCGAGGAACACTTTTTGTTTGTAAAAACTGGATAACTTGCTGAAGATTCATTCCAGCACTCTGTTTACCAAACGTGTCTCTCTGTACACGCATGTCCGGCAAACTGGATAAACAAAAGTTTCGTGAAGCGTGCCAACCGTAATCCGAAGAGGCTGAAGAGGTGGAGATAGATTCAGAAGCAAATACTTTTTATTTGAGCAAACGGAATCTCATTAAGGTTAAGGGAATCTCGATACAAGGATATCGCCGATTATGATGATTTCGCGATATTGTCCCGAAGCCATGGGGAGCCGTATGAAGTCACGGATTCATGTACGGTTCTGAATTAGAGGCGGTAACAACCGTGCCGTCGACTACGCTTATCTGGTAGCTTAAGTACAGTTGATATCGTCGAAACGCAGTCCGGATATGGTTTTTTAGGGTGGAATCTGTGGCGCCAACCGATAGGTTTCATTGCTTTCTTCATATCATCATTAGCGGAATGTGAGAGATTGCCCTTCGATTTACCAGAAGCAGAGGAAGAATTAGTCGCGGGCTATCAAACTGAATATTCGGGAATAAAGTTTGGCTTATTTTATGTTGGTTCCTATCCGAATTCATTGGTCTCTTCCTTGTTCGTAACTATTCTTTATCTGGGTGGGTGGGATTCATCAATCCCCTTTTTTACTAAACTTGGAGAGATTCCTTTGCCTTGGGGTCTTAGCAGTGGATCCTTCGATTTATTGAAGATAGTGATAGATATTATTACTACATCGGCTAAGTGTTATTTATTTATATTCATCTCCATTTTAACCAGATGGACCTTACCTAGAGTAAGAATAGATCAATTGTTGGATCTAGGATGGAAGTTTCTTTTGCCCGTTGCTCTGGGGAATCCGCTGCTGACAGCTCCTTTTCAACTTTTGCTACTCGAATAAACCGAGATAAACCTCTTCATACCAAATCTAATCCAAGTTGAATTTATCTAGAATTAGTATCAATGGAAGAATAAATACGTATCTATATCTATATACCTATATAGATATAGGTATGTGTGTACGTATTGGGGAAGGAAGGGAAAGAAAAAAAAAAAAAAAAAGAGATTATAGAGTTTATTTATCACACGTTTTCCACACCAACAGCATTTCGAAGTTATGGGCAACGAGCCATCGAAGCTGCAAAATATATCGGTCAAGGTTTCACAGTTACTTTGGATCATTTGAACCGTTCACCCATAACTGTCCAATACCCGTATGAAAAAATTGTATCATCCGAACGATTTCGTGGTCGCATCCATTTCGAATTCGATAAATGCATCGCTTGTGAAGTACGTGTCCGAGTATGTCCAATCAATCTGCCTGTTGTTGATTGGAAATCGATGAAAAATATAAAGAAGAAACAATTGATAAGTCATAGCATTGATTTCGGAGTCCGTATTTTCTGTGGAAACTGCGTCGAATACCGTCCGACCAACTGTTTGTCAATGACCGAAGAGTATGAACTTTCGAGTTACGACCGTCATGAATCGAATTATGATCAAACGGCCTTGGGACGTCTACCCCTCTCAATATCCCAAGACTTCTCGGTACAAATAATCTCAACGAATGATTCGTCCAATAACGTTACGGATAGATACTTCGAGAATAAAACCGTCACTCGTAGTACCAAAGAAATTGTAAAAAATACGGATTAAAACTTTTCGCTATGTGTGATGGCAAGGAAAGAAAAAGGGAAAAAGTAAAAGAGGGATGATAAGGAAATAGGATAAAAAAAACTGGTTAATCAATCAACTAATCGATCGATCAATTGATTAATTAATCGATCGATTAGTTCGTTTTTAACAAAATTGGGTGATTATGTACAGTACAACGAATTTATCCGAATCAATTCATCAAGGTATTTTAGTATTAATAGAATCAGGTATTGTACTAGGGAGTCTGGGAGTAGTATCACTCGCTAATGTAGTTCATTCTGCTTTTCTTCTGGGGTCGGTGTTCACCCGTATATCTTTATTATACCTCGTATTAAATGCTGATTTCGTAGCTGCCGCACAACCGCTTGTCTATGTAGGAGCTATAAACGTTCTAATCGTGTTTGCTGTAATGGTTACTGATGAACCAACGGGTTCCAATTCACCTACTAAATGGAATACGGGATATTTCGGTGCTTTGGCAGCATGCACGGTTCTTTTTTTATTAATCGCTATTGCAACTAACGATAAAAAATGGTCTGACATATCTTTCCTTGATCAGTCCACTTTTGTGGAGGGGATCTCAAACAACAACAATGTTCAACAAATCGGATATCGATTATTGACTACCTTTCTTATTCCGTTTGAACTTCTTTCAATACTCCTTTTGATCGCTCTGGCAGGAGCAATTACTATGGCCCGTAATGAAGATATGACCGCCACAGACAGTGGATCTGTTTCAGCATCTCGCGATAGTTCTTCAACTTTATAAATTTCTATTTATCTAGATAGATAGAAATAGAAATTTATAAAAAAGTTGAATAGATATAAATCCATAGTATAGGTGTGTTACAAATATAAATAAATAAATATATATATTTATTTATATACAAAATTCTGCCTATACTTATAAATGTATTTGCAGATACAAATACAGACAAAGATATAGGTGATTCATTACTAGTTTTTGTGGAGAGGGGGTTGATACATTACGCTTGAACACGGACTAATTTTAGGCGCGTATCTTTATTGTGTCGGTTTATTCGGGTTAATTACGAGTCGAAACACGGTTAGGGCACTTATGTGTCTTGAGTTAATTTTTAATGCGGTTAATACCAATTTCATAACATTCTCCAATTATTTCGAAGATTCCGACCAACGCTTGGGAGGAGAAATATTTCCCTTGTTTGTAATAGCCGTTGCGGCAGCTGAAGCTGCTATCGGGTTAGCTATTGCTCTCGTTATTCAGCGTAACAGCAGATCGACTCGTATCGATCAATTCGATTTGTTAAAATGGTGATTGATTAGTATGACGCTTATTTAGATCCAACGATTTCGAATCCGATTCATTGATTCAGAGATAGGTATTACCGTCTAGCAACTCATATCACTGACCCTACCCAAGGTTTCAATGACCAGTTAACATCTTCCCCTCAACTCCTATACAATCTCCCTCCTATTATCGGAGGAGTGTGTGGGGGGGGGGGGGGGTAAGAGTAATAAAAAGGGGTTAAAAAAACTATTGATTTTGGGGTGGTAGATGCGATCGGATAGATCGTCTAGAGCGATATATCCATGATGTTATGACGGATAGTTTTAGTACCGGGGGGGTGTGTGTATACCCCAACCCAATCGACATTTAAGGAATAGTTTTGATATATCGATCCAATAGGAGCAAATAGACCAAATGGCACACTCAGTTAAAATATATGACACATGTATCGGTTGTACCCAATGCGTAAGAGCATGTCCCACGGACGTATTGGAAATGATCCCCTGGGATGGGTGTAAAGCTAGTCAAATAGCTTCTGCTCCTAGAACAGAGGATTGTGTAGGTTGTAAGAGATGTGAATCCGCTTGCCCAACGGATTTCTTGAGTGTGCGTGTATACTTGGGATCCGAAACCACTCGTAGTATGGGTCTAGCTTATTGAGTGAATTGGTAGATGAAAGTCTAACGATAGAATAACGTTTATATACATAAATTATCTTATTAGTTCGACTCATACTCGGAGTTTCCCAATGATGAATTATGGGTATGAGTCGGGATAGTTACACACGGTCGTTTCTACCACAAACTCTTTCCCATCCATGATAAGTAACGTACCTTGGCTAACAATAATTGTTCTTTTTCCTATTTTTGCTGGCTTGCCGCTTCCGCTGCTGCCTCGTAACGGGAATAGAATCATTCGATGGTATACCCCGGGCATTTGTATACTAGAATTTCTACTGATTGTTTATACGTTTCATCGTCACTTCCGAATCGATGACCAATCCATTCAACTAACAGAGACGTTTAATCGGATAGACTCTATTCATTTTCATTGGGGTTTAGGTATCGACGGACTTTCTATGGGTCTTATTCTACTAACAGGTTTTGTTACTACTCCAGCAACTCTAGCGGCTTGGCCAATTACACGCAATACGCGACTATTCTATTTTCTGATGCTAGTTATGTATAGCGGCCAAGTTGGATTATTTGCTTCTCGGGATATTTTGCTTTTTTTCCTCATGTGGGAGCTGGAACTGATTCCGGTTTATCTGCTTCTTTGTCTATGGGGCGGAAAAAGACGTTTATATTCAGCTACTAAATTCATTCTATACACAGCTGGTGGGTCTATCTTTCTATTAATAGCAGCCTTAACGACGAGTTTTTACGGAACCGGGATCCCCTCTTTTGACATTCAAGATTTGACTAACAAATCATACCCCATATCATTGGAAATACTCCTCTATCTGGGTTTCTTGTTTGCCTATGCCGTAAAGTTACCCATCTTTCCCCTTCATACTTGGTTACCCGACACTCATGGAGAGGCACATTACAGCACGTGTATGTTACTAGCTGGGGTATTACTAAAAATGGGAGGATATGGGTTGATCCGAATAAACTTGGAGTTATTGACCCATGCACATTCCATTTTTGGTCCATGGTTAGTAGTGTTTGGAGCAATACAAATTGTATACGCTTCTCTCACTTCTATCGGTCAGCGCAACCTTAAGAGGAGAATAGCCTATTCGTCGGTTTCCCATATGGGTTTCGTAATTATCGGGATCGGCTCTTTGACAAATACGGGTATTAATGGGGCTATATTACAAATGATTTCCCACGGCTTGATCGGAGCAGCCCTTTTCTTCCTCGCAGGTACTTGTTACGATAGAACCCGTACTCTCTCTCTTGATCAACTGGGAGGAATAGCAATCAAAATGCCTAGACTTTTTACTATGTCTAGTATTTTTTCATTGGCTTCTCTCGCATTACCAGGAATGAGCGGGTTTGTATCAGAATTATTAGTATTTCTAGGAGTTGTTACTAATAGGCAATATTCCCTTTCGTTTAAGGTTGTGGTTACTGTAATAGAAGCCATTGGTACAGTCTTAACCCCTATCTATTTGTTATCCATGCTACGCCGAATGTTTTATGGGTACAAACCGTCCAACGAGACCAACCCGTTTCTAATCGATTCTGGGCCAAGGGAACTTTTTATTTCGATTTGCCTATTTTTACCAATACTAGGTATTGGTTTATATCCAGATGCTGTTCTGACTCTGTGGGATAATAAAGTACTTTCGATCTTATCTTCTTATTCCCCTACCGGATAAAAAAAAACCAACTACTTTTAACAAAACCGGATTCTTATACCTCGAACTTCTCCGAATTGATAGTGAATTTTCAAATGGAACCTTCTATGGCTACGATCGATATTAACCCGAATTAGATTGGTGTGACAACTATTGGTTTACACCATATCAGAACAACGATACTTTTTCGCTGACGTCACTCCGGAAAAACCTCTGTGTCTAATCGGTGTTACAAAGTTCCGGGGAATAGGGGATGAAGAAGCAGAAACAAATGGATTAGTAGGTAACGCTTTTTTACTCCTAACCTAGTTATCCACCAAACGTTTGTTTCTGCTCATCCCCTTACTCCATGCTATTAATGGTAATACACCGCTTTTAATCAGTTCAATAGATTTTTGATAAATCTATCAATTTATCTCTATCTACTCTTCTTACCTTACACCCCAAAACCACTCCGAAATATCTTGCTATTGAGTAAGCCACCCATAGTTGTGCAACCCAATACCCGATAGATTGACCCCCAAAAAACGAATCCGAACCAAAAAAGATCCCGTAGATGCCACCGCGGCAGGGCCCTCCCTCCCCCAACTCTTAGTTATTTTCGTATGAAGATAAATAGCATATATTAGCCAAGTCACTAATGCCCAAGTTTCTTTGGGATCCCAGCTCCAGTAAGATCCCCACGCTTCGTTAGCCCACACTGCTCCGGAAAGAATACCAATGGTTAGAAAGGAAAACCCTAGACTTATAGTTCGATAAGCCCACTGATCTAACTGGTTGATCAATTTACATTTTCGTAAATTTAGGGATAATGAGTAGAAAAAAGCCTTCTCTGCATTAGTGTTTTCTTTATTATGATTAGCGCCGGTCATGCCCATTGAGGCGACGCCTCCATCGTAACTGAATCTGTTGCTCGACTCGGAGTTAGAGATTCTACCCCCTCTATCGAAGTAGATGATCGAAAAAGAAATTGCTGATAAAGATCCGCATAACGGAGTTGCATAGCTCAGTAGCATCATACTTACATGCATCATTAACCAATGAGACTGCGAAGCGGGTACTAACTGCGTGGATTGCTGCATATCTTCGGGAAGACCCGAAGTAGCAAAAGCATGAGTCAACATAGCACCTGGTGCCACAACAGCACCCGACCAGTCATTGCTGTTTCCCACTCTCGTTGCTACGTAGAATAGAGAGAAGCTCCAAGAAAGGAACATGGACGATTCATATAAATTGCTCAAGGGTAAATGCTTGGTTTGGATCCAACGTAGTAGCATAAACACCGTTGTACAGATAAAAGCGACCGTCATACCTTTTCCGCGCAAACCATTCAGTTTGTGGGGCCTATCGGTTGGAGCGACCCAATGCGCTAAAGTAACGGAAAAAAGTGTGAGAAAGGAAATGTGAGCGCATATACGCTCTATGTCGATGTATATCGTAATGAAAAAGAACCATTCGATTGATTAATCAGATTTGATCGATGTAAAATCAAGTGATTTTAGGCCACTGATCTATATATCTATATATATAGAGAGAGAGAGAGAGAGATATCTATATATACATATGTATAGAATTTTATAGAATCTTATAAAGATCCATGTAAATCTACAGATCTATACATACATCTATGTAGTTAGATAGATCTATACATAGATAGATGTATATATGAAAATATCTGTCTCTTTTTTCCTCACGTAGGCGATATTTTTCTGAATCAGAACCCTCTTTGACTTTGGTTACTTTGTAAGTAGAAATAGTTATTAGACCGTGAATCCCCTTAGAGAGGATGATGATTTCCAATCTAATTTTGGTTATTAGAGTTAAACGATAACGAGAAAATGCCGCTACTCGGATTCGAACCGAGATGCTTGAGCACTGCTTCCTAAGAGCAGCGTGTCTACCAGTTTCACCATAGCGGCTGGTTACTCATTCGATAATAGTTTATCATAGTTTGGGACTATAGGTCAATGTTTTTTACAGCAAAGTCTGGGATATCCGTTACGTGATAAACGGGATTATCCAGGACGTGCGGGGGGCGTCTTTTTAATGTAGAATTTTAACTCGAATCGATATATGATACTATATTCACATGGTAGTAACGGGATATAGCGCAGTTTGGTAGCGCGCCATCTTGGGGTGGTGGAGGTCACAGGTTCAAATCCTGTTATTCCGATTGATGCTGGATCAGTAACGAGTAAAAGAAACATAAGGGAATCTCGAAGGAATTTCGCGTGAGTCTGTGCCCTGGGTAAAAGGACTCCGATATTGCGTATCCATAAGAAGGAGAGTAGGGGCTTCCTCGCCTCAGTAAGTATGCTATGAAGCAGCAGCGGTTTCTAGTCCAGACGATTGGTCGAGAAATATTATTGACAAATCACTCTTATCCACAGTTTCACCCGCAAATCTTTCGGTCAATTTCGGTGGGGTTATCTTTGGTTTTTTAGATACGTATGATGCGCTTCACTTATGTGATTGTTCCAACAAACGTTGTTTAAGGACCTAACTTTAAGTAATTACGAATTTGATACAAGTACTGTACGTCTTGTATGTAGTGGGCATTCAAAAGCTGAGCAAGTTTTACCGGTTAATAGATATTCGTTCATCTCAAACAAAAGGTGTTTCGCTTTACTGGATAGCTGAGTACGAAACCGAGTAAATAAGTATGTATAAGTGCCTATCGTTCCGATTCGAATCGACATCATCAACTCCCGGATTTAACAATGCAATTACTTGCTAAATCTGCTTCATTCCGTTGGTAATATACAAACCGAAAAATGAAATGGTCGATTGATCGCATTCAGTTCTTCATAATTTTCCGTTATTTAGTCAAGTCGACATATCTTGTATTTCCGACTTCTTCAGCTAGGACCAAGCCTTTCTGTCTGGACTGATTTTTGTTGCTTATTCCCCTAGCTAGTTATCTATTTCTTTATTTATTTACCTATCTTCTTATTTATCCGAGGCTTTTTCCAATCAATGAGGATTCATTAGTCTGCGCAATCGTATCGGAGTGTAGTATAGTACGACGTTTACAAAAAAAATGTAAAAATCTACGCTATCGCTTAACACAGCATAGATTTTTACATATGCTAAAAGTTTTTAATAAGTTTGGTCTACAACTGATTTCGAAAGGATTACTGATTGTTATCACCTGCCCCGCTTCGAATTCACCCACTCTGATCAATCGCTCTCGTAGGATTCGTTACTAGTCATAAAGATAGACTAATTTTCTGATCCAGAGGTTTTTTCATCTGCTATATAAAAGAAGCTTTTTGAACGACCACTCAGAATCGATTGGGCTAAGGAAAAAGCCTTTAGTGCGACTTTCGCTGTTTTATTCCTCCACACGCGGTTGCGAATCCTCTTCTTCGAACCGGAGGTACGTTTCTTCGGAACTGCCATAGGGAGATTCCTTCTTTAATTGATTTGTGAGAAAGTTAACCGTATTGATACGTATCAATAGAATGGATATAATGAGGGATGATGATGGATAGGTAAAAGACGCAAGTGGAATGAAAAAAATTTGACAAATTTATTAGATGAATCTCGAGAAGCAACTAATGATTGATACAATAAATCGGTCACGAATCTTTTAAATCTCGACCGTTAAGACAGATAGAATCGACCACGAATCGAGTCAATTGTTCTCTGTATCCAAAGCTTCTTCGTTTTTTCTTTTTCGAATGGATCTTTTGTATAACTATCTTCTTTCCAAAGCAGGGGTGTAATAGTCTTCCCTTAACAACTGCATCATTTAACCATGGCTGTCCAATACTGATCTCGGATCCGTGACAAATGAGTAATACGCGATTTATCGATACTTTAATGTTAACGTCGGACCTCGATATCTCCTGAAGTGATGTGAAATGACGAACGTCATAGAATCTTCCCGGTTCTACCCGGAGCTGTTTACCACCGATGTCAATTACTGCATATCTATTCATTACTTTTTTTTTCTTATACTAAAAAGGGCTTTTATTAACAATTCAATCGGTTTAGGATTGATTTTTGTAACCTAGATAAGTATCTCTAACGTATTTAAATATTGTCAAGTTCTTTGCGTTTTGTTACAACAATCTAATCCGTATGCCAACTCAATAAAACCGATATTCACCCAGATACATTCATTCCATTCCCCATTGTTCCCAAAGAGTCGGAAACAAAATAAAAATTAACTCGGGATTTAATATGTTCGTAGAACTCTCATACGAGTATGCGTGGATCATCCCTTCTTGTCCACTAATATCTTCCGGCGTAACCGGATTAGTATCGTTCTTCTTTCCAAAAGCTACGAAAGGTCTCCGCCGTTTATGCGCCACATTCAGTATTCTCTCACTAACCGTTTCTCCGATAACTACCTTAGTTTTTTTCTGGGAACAAAGCATTAGTCACTCTACTCAGCAGTATTTGTGGTCTCGGATCCTTAGGGATGATATTTCTTTAAAAATAGGTTTCTCGATAGATCCACTTACTCTTATTATGTCCGTACCAGTTACTACTGTAGGTATCTTGGTCATGATTTATAGCGATAGTTATATGTCTCACGATTAGGGATATGTAAGATTCTTCACTTATTTGAGTTTATTCGCCGCATCAATGTTAGGATTAGTCTTCAGTCCCAACTCGGTCCAAATCTACGTGTTCTGGGAATTAGTAGGGATGTGTTCCTACTTGTTAATCGGTTTTTGGTTTGCCCGACCAAGCGCAGCCAATGCTTGCCAAAAAGCCTTTGTAACCAATCGTATCGGAGATTTTGGAATGTTGTTGGGTATATTAGGGACTTACTGGCTAACTGGGAGTTTCGAGATTCGTGAATTGTGTGATTGATTCAGCGGATTAGTCACTAGCGGTAGTGTCAATCCTGTCCTCGCCAATACAATAGCTCTTTCATTATCTTCAGGTCCAGTGGCGAAGTCCGCTCAATTCCCTCTACACGTTTGGTTGCCAGATGCTATGGAAGGACCCACACCTATATCAGCTATTGTACATGCTGCAACGATGGTAGCTGCTGGAATATTTTTTGTGGCTCGAATCTTCGATCTCATCGAATCATTACCCTTTAGTATGAGTGTTATTTCCTGGGTAGGTGCAATAACAGCCCTCTTAGGATCAACGTTAGCCCTTACGCAGAGGGATCTTAAAAAGGGCTTAGCTTATTCTACCATGTCTCAATTGGGGTATATGGTGCTCGCTTCGGGCATTGGTGCTTATCGATCTGCCTCGTTTCATCTTATTACACATGCTTATTCAAAAGCCTCATCATTTCTCGGATCGGGTTCAGTAATTCATGCGATGGAAAAAGTGGTTGGATACTCTCCCAATAAGAGTCAAAATATGCTTCTGATGGGTGGATTACGCAAATACATGCCAATTACCGGAACTACTTTTCTTTTAGGTACGCTTTCAATGTGTGGTGTACCACCATTAGCTTGTTTTTGGTCCAAAGATGAAATCATTGCAGAGAGTTGGTTGAACTCCCCCTACCTCGGATGGATAACCTCCGTCACAGCAAGTTTTACTGCGTTTTATATGTTTCGAATTTACCTTCTTACTTTTGAGGGAAATCTCCGTATGGGTGATGTCCAATCGATCGGCATGGATCCCTTTCAATTATTGGAAAGTGGTATTAGCCTGTGGGGGGAAACCCGGGGTGAATCGGCGGGTGTGATGGTTGCGGAAATTCGCGAGGACACAGACCCTCTTAAAGAAAATTTAATTCAAAAAGAAACTGATAAAGCAGATTCCAACGTTTCTCCCAAACGCAACTCATTAAAACCCAAAGAGTCGGATTTTGTTATGTTGTTGCCTCTAGTTGTATCGGCAATCTTTACCTCCACGGCTGGGTTTATAGGGGTGAATGTTTTTCAAAAAGAAGCCGGTCCCGATTCATTATCTGAATGGTTAATTCCTCTCGTTGTGCCTAAAAATGAGGCGGAAACTTTGATAGAACTCCTTACAAATTCAATAGGTTCCGTGAGTTTTTCCCTAGTTGGAATATTCATTTCCTATGCAATCTATGGTTCGAGTTCTTTCTTTGGAAAAATTCTTTTTAACAAAATACGTGATCTCAACAGGAATTTGTTCGATTCGGTTGGGCTTTCTATTCAAAGTTGGTCACTAAATCGAGGATATATCGATTACTATTATAAGACCTACTTCATAGATACTACACTACTTTTAAGTAAATCAGTCTTATTTTTCGACCAATGGATAGTCGATGGTATTGTAAACGGAACGGGTGTCTTAAGCCTCTTTGGTGGGGGAGGTGCCAGGTATGGGGGGGGTGGTAGAATATCCTACTACTCATTCGGATTAATAACTGGACTTGTTTCACTAGTCATATTAGCAACCCGTCTGTCTGCGGGAGGAGCTACCTAGCTGAGAAGCTCCAATTCGTGTTCATTTATCCCGACCAATCCTCATGTTCCCCGTCCACATATCTCTCCCTTTCCCTCTCCTTAATCTTCCTCCCTATTACAATTCAAACACATTCCTTTTACTTTTATGAGTTAGGATAATACTGTGGCTATTCTACTATGCTTCTCGAAGGGGGGGGAATAGAAACTATTCATTGGTGATTTATCGATACGGATCATGGGGGGCAATCAACCGTGATCAACCATAGCCGGGATCAACTGCATCGGCCCCCCCCCCCCACTCACGATTCGGGGGCTCCAGTCGAATAGGATTGCTATCGATGCCGCTTCTCCCTATAATAGGAGTTAGGGTGTCCGCGAAGTCTACGAAATGTCGGAGGAGGCTTAACGTCTTGCAGATTCAAAAGCGGCTCAAAGAGCAGGGGTATTCGATTGTTTATGAGACTAAATCCCCTACCATTTTCCTCGGTAGCTCAGTGGTAGAGCGGTCGGCTGTTAACCGATTGGTCGTAGGTTCGAATCCTATCCGGGGAGATTCATCTCTGTTCGGTGGAACGAGAGATGTTTCAGATGATGGAGATGATGACGCTTGCTCCCAAAAAGAGAATTCGATTCACGCGAAAAAAGGGAAAAGTACGTTCTCATATTCTCACAATGTCCTTAAATATTTGCATTATCTACATGAAAAACTCCCGGTGATAGGATAGTTGTCTTTCACCCATATGCCGAATCAATTAACGTTGGATTATCTCCCATCAGCCGGTGAAAGGTTCAATATCATGCTTGTTTCAAGCTCCAATGATTGATGGAAGAACCCCATACGTTTCCTTGTTTTGAATAATCCAATACTTCTAAGGATAAGGACCTTGTTTAAGCGTCGCTTCTTCAAGAATACCCGCTTGACTCCGGTGTACCGAATGATTGGGATAAGCAAATCAATAAGTCACCTCGAGAGTGAATCCACGATTTTATCGAGGATCTATTCCGAATTCCGAGCAGAGTATCGGAAAGCTGCTTCCCCATAAATCGCTTACCATACTCCCTGTGGGATAAATTCTTTTTTTTTTTTTTTTTTTATCTAGGGTTTTTCTATTCTTCTTATCGTTTAAAGCAAAAATACTCATATAGGAAATGATCTCTAATTCCTTAATTATTGGAGATGCTACAAGCAGAGTTTTATTCTATCAGTAAAAGAAAGAGATAGATCTTCCTTTTACTGATTCGACTTCTAAAACCCCTATATCGCTAGAAACCTAGACTGAATGAAAAGTATCTAAGATTTTTTATCTGATATTGAACTTTCATTAAAAAATTCTTTCGTTATTTTATCCAGTGACGTTCCACCAAACCGGAACGGATTGAATAGATATTGATAACTTTCAAGCAACATATTGTAGACAAAAAAATCCTTAAATCGGGAACGGTTCCGTCTCATCCATCTATTTCTATGAACCAGAAGCCTGAAACGGATAAATCGCTCTTGCAAGTCTTCCATTACAATGGCTTGATGCGAGTGAATGGGAACAAATATCTGTGGATATTGCAGATGTATATGCATAAACAAAGTTTCTTTGACGTATTCGGAATGTTGCCTCTCCTTCAAAGGAGAATTATTCTCCTGCTTAACAGATGATTTAGCTATCGGTTTCGAATCAGGTTTATGATAGAGAAAGAATTTCTTAATCTTTCTATTCGAAAAGTGTTTTTCGCGCTCCCTTCTCATACCGTAAGCGACGTAAATCCTCCGCAACAGTTCTCGCTTCGTTATTAAACTACGACACGAAGAAGGACCGTTAGGTTCCGGCTGGAACAGAAGCATAGGGTCCCGGATGAAGCGCCCCCCTACGAATTGATTCGGTTCATCGGACCGATTCCATTGTGTTTCATATTGATCAGACGAGTCGGAGATTCCCAATTCGGTAAATTGCTCGCGTAACGAGATATTATCCAATCGGTCTTCCAATCTTTTAATATATCTTTGTCTCGACTCACTTAAAACTCTCTCATGACTAAAAAGATATCCTTTTTTCTCAGACGATCTTATTTCACCACTATCAAAAATATTATTCAAATCGAAATCCCGTTGGGGTATTTGATTCTGATTCTGGTAAAGGCGGATTAGATCAGACAAATGATTGGATTCGGATAATACTCTTATCGACTCGTAAGTACCACCCCGCATGAAACTGAGACGCCAAGCCTTAGGGGACCAAGTGATCTCACGCGATACTTCCGTCGGAGTTGAGTATATTTTGGGTGACCGTTTTATTTCGAAGTCGGTTGAGATATTAAACACCCCTTTTTTGGAAGAACAACTGGTTATATCTGAACAGTACCTGGATTCGGTAGAAGAGGGAAAGGAGAGGCTATTGTTGGATCGACTTCTGCTTCTACAGATTTCTGAAAATGAGAAATCCTTCGAAAGGTTTTCTAGAAGCCCACATGCTAGGTCGAAGTCACTCTCTACACATTTATCAAGAATAATGAAGTTCTCTTTATTTCTCATATCCATTTCGAAGGAATCGCGAGCCGCTAGTCCAGCCAGTAGCCCCAGGATATGCGAAAACAGAGTGAATTCCTCAATTGTTGACTCGTTTTTTGGGAGTTCCACATACCAGTTAGACAAATGATAAAATCGCCTCTTTGACGCGTTAATACCGCTAAATAGAACATTTGTGGGATAAGTATCTATCAAACTCTTTTTTGTAATGGCTTTTCTTATCCTAACTTCGTATTCAGAACTAGATTCTATTTCATTGTCTAGATAAGTAACAACTGAATGTTGTCTATGCAAAGCTAATCCGATTGCATCACTACATATAACCTCTTTCCTTGTGGAAGTAGCGATTAATAATGCTTCATTAGCAGAAAGGAATAAATCTCGTTTGCTATAACCCGTAGTTCCAGACCAAGTACCTTCAAGAACAGCCGGATCAGCCTCTATTTCGAAGCCTTTGATACGTAGGAGAATTGACAATTCTTTCTGACGTTGATACCTGTTAGACTTTCGGAGATTTATCAATTGGTTTAACCGGTTCGGAGCTATTGGAGCTGGATCTACCCTTGCAGGTACGTGAGTCGAAGCAATAACGATGTTCTTATGAATGCGGGAATTACTGCGCTCATTACCAATATTACTCAATAATAGGCAAGGTAAAAATCTGGGATCAGCTTCTAGTTTATGATAATAACGATGAATATTCAATTCATGAATATCTTGAATCCATATCATACAAGGAGACATCTCTCTCGCTATTGCGAAAATGAGATTCAATCGGCGTACGCTTTCTTTCGAGACGAAATTTCCATAGACATTTTTGATGGAAGGCGGTTGATTGTACAGCAACTTCCTTAGTGGTAGCTTCATCAACGGAAAGTTGGATTTGAATGCTACTTCCCTAATAACGGAAGATCGTCCAGTTTCTATGGGTCCTACTAACGGAATTCCTTTAGATGTTAATAATCCTGATTAGAATGAAATAGGTATGTCATAACATGGCGTGTTTAAAACGCCTCTTCGTCTCATCGTTACTGGAATTGTAATATTTCTCTCAAGGGCGAAAAAAGTCCACTTCTCTGCGGGATCTAACTCACGCATCTTGTAGCTCAATAGATCCTTTTGACGGAATTGAAGTAGGTATGCCAAAACGTTAGATCTTTCTTGTGGGAGAGGTTCATGATCAATCTCATTGCTCGATAAAAGAAAATCGGAATTCAATTTCGACTCATACTGGGAAATAGTCTTATTCGTTACTAAGTAGTGCGTCAATACTTCTTTTTGACTAGTAAGGGTATCGGGGCTTTCCCTACGAAGCATCCACAAATCTATCTCGTTTTTCCTGAAGGAGAAAAAGATTATATGACTCATATAATTCACGAATCTCTTCAAAGAATAGATTACTAGATCTCTCGTTTGCATTTGCATTGTCGGAGGGGCATATATTACCTTTTTCAAATAGGATTCACGCAATGGGTCCGTTAAGTATCCAATAGTATCAAAACGTTTCCATGAATGAAGGGAATTAGAACCCGAAACGGCAGATAAGTGATGCTTGAATGATGCAAGAACAAGTAATATCGAGAGAATAAGGTAGGATAAGAAAAACCTATTGGAAAATTGATATACGGACCACCCAGAATGTGACGTCTTCGTTTCATTAGTAATTTCTTTGAAAAGAATAAGATCTATCTTGGATAATATGTTATTGATAGAATCAGTTTTGAGTCTCAACCTTAGGCTTTGTAATGAATAAGCCCTGGCGCCGTCTATATCCCCAGCAATTCTTTCACAAATTTTAGGGAAATAGTAATTCAAGTCATCAGTTATTTTAAGTACTACTTCCGGATATGTCTCTCTAATCAGATCGTAGAAGTATCTCCACCAGTTAGGGGTAAAAAACCAAGGTATATACTCTCTGAATAGGCTCCATTTTTCACAGATATTGTCTTTCCAAAAGATCCAAGAGATCCTATATTCGTTCAAATCTTTTGATAATTCATTGAAATTGATGAAATGGGATGAACGGATAGGTTCTTTCCGGATATATGGATCCGCAAGCTCCGTTTCTTCGTGCGGAAGCTTCTTCCCAATCAATCCCGTTAGAGATCCTGATGTTACACCGTTGCATAATGAGAATCTTAGCGACCAGTAAAGCGTTTCCAATTCTTCTGGTTCCCAGAAAGACCCGATAGATGATTCATTTCGAGAGAATCGATTCTTGGTCGAAACATTCCCCGAGTCTGATCCATCTTCAATAGAATTCTCTGAATCGACTTGATCCAATCCCAGATTCTTAGGGCGAGGTCCGGGTCGCCGATCCGCCGATAGGTTAAAGCCTATCAACGTTTTTTCCAAATAGATTCCATCGCTACTGCACGAAGATAAAAACGAATCTCTCGTTTCACGAGGGGATGGGTTCAACCTCGACAGTAATCTTTTCAGATCCGAAATGGAATTGAAAAGTCTATCTGAATGGGTTAATAATAATAATCTCGCAGATTCATGCAGATTAGACAGAAAAGATTGAACCGTTGTGAGTACATGATCAACACTTTCCCTTTCTATTCGTTTCGATAAATCAGGTGATACTGAATCCGACAGTTGGGGCTGAATAGATGAGATGGTATTAGACGAGATGACTTCATCATCGGAGCCCACATAGAAATTTTCTAAGACGTTGGAATAACTACTGCTACATCTCCCAATAAGGAAATCCCTTTTAATTCTCGGAATGAAATTGCTTCTAGCACAGTTCAGTACAGGTAGATTAGAGGGGTCTAGAGGCTTTGATGTATTCACTTCATCGGAAATGTATCTTGAAATATTATTATAAATATCTTTGTTTGAACCCCCCTCACGACTCGAATTATCTAGAAACAGATTCCAATTTTGCCTTCCCGTAGTGGAAAGAGCATCATTTGAAAATCCTGTTCGGGTGGATTCAATGCGGGGTAATCCAACAGGAGGCGGATTCACCGCGGGTTCTAGTGAGATTGAAGAGCCTCTCGATTTTTTATCCATCAACGATTTATATTTAAGAAACAACCTCCTTTTTCTCTTGAGAAGAATTTTCAAGAGGTATTTCCGTTCGTCAGTGTCAATACCAACAAGTAGATTCAATAAGGGATTAAGCACCGAAAGATCTATATCGTTCAGTTTCTTGATGCAATAATCAATCGTATCTATCAGAACTTCTTTGCGAGTAGCCTTGGTAACAACCGTATTGTAAATAGGTAAAATATTGATAAATTGATGAGGATACTTCTCGTTATTTCGATTGGTGTTATGAATACCAGTACCAAAACCATTTAGTAATTCGTCTATCATTATCGATACACCGCGAATCGATTCGTCCAAGTCGTACTTCAGTTCTAAAAAGACTCTCCCGAAAGGGGAAAAAGACGAATCTCCGGTTGTATCAAGCCATCTATGCACATTTGACTGAACATTCCTATACCCATCGACTTGAAAGGTAGTATATTCACGTTCTGTGTTATCTCTCCATTCCAATGATATTTCTTCAGTTGCAATTCCTGTTACACCGGTGGGTTCCCCGCCCCCCGCCCAGCCATCCAATCGATATTTGATTCGGGATAAATATTCACTAGCTAACGCACAGAAATAGTCATATAAAAGAAGTGTGTATGTTGAGTAGAGGGATATCAATCTATTTTGTCCATACGGTCTAACTAAAGAATATATGGATAGATTCTCTCTCATTTTTGATGGAAATCCATTCCCGGATTTCTCGCTGTTACTAGTATCAACAATTCCTGCCCCATCAGAAACCGCAGTTGATTCCTCAATGATCGAAATAAATCCAGTGAGTCGATAGATTAATTCATTTCTTATTTGTGAATAAGTACGTAGAATGGGAAAGTCTCCCCCATTTTCGTGACGACCCAACCCGGATAGACCATCACGAGACAACATTGTATTTGTACGAGATGGAAATGAAGACAAATCGGAAAAAGCTTCCCATTCGAAATGGAATACCGATCCATCCTCCCGCCGATACGCCGAATCCTCAGATTCGAATAAGGTCTTGTCACAGGAGTCTGATATTGCGGGAATCAATAAATTGTTTCTCAATCTTGTTGTTTGTAGTCGATCCAGATCTTGCTTGTTAGAAATCCCCCTGAAGAATAACGAATCATAATCATTTTTGTAACGATCAGTTTTATTTTTAAAAAATCCCGCATGTCTATAGAATTTGAAAAACCTATTTGAATTTTCTAAATATCTATCCATCCGTAATACCCGAATCCTCTCGGTCTCATCTCTGTATATATCCTCGCCAGGGAACGAATCCCTCACTATGCAGACCTTCCATCTACCTGAAACCAGAGAATTCATTGCACCATAACGAACCTGCTTATCTTCCCTCGTCGAACCCGTTGAAATATCTTCGTTCGAGTCGAAATAGTAAGAATCGAGTGTTCTTCTTTTCCCACCCTTTTCAACAGATAAAGATTTTTCGGATTGAAGGACGTAGTAGTAGGAGAAGTCACCGGAATTTTTTGCTTGTTCCTCTCTTAATTCAACACGCCTATTCGTTATTTTCGCTAGTATGGAACCTCTTCCGATCGAGCTTTTATTACTCAAGCAATGCATAGAGATTGGTATTGTTAGTAACATTAGTATTTCCAGGGTGATGCTACTACCCTTCCCTACCGAATGACGCAAGTTGCGTAGAAAAAGCGAACTCAGAATTCATAAGTCAAATAATCTGATAAAAGGTTCATAATCGGAGAATGGACCAATTAGAAATTCTTTGAGATGTTGGTTCTTCAATAATTCGAAGAAGTAGTCTAATCTACTGATTTTTACTAACCCCGGAACTCCAAACAGAGTTCCTACTCTTTTCTTTCCCACCCTTTTCACCTTATTTCCTATTTTCGTATTATCTCTATGTGCTAGATACGATCTGTTTCTCACATTTATTATATGAAGAATCTCGAAAGATTCAAGATACGATGGAGTGAGTACTTCAAGTAGGTCTAGTGATTTCTCTACAAATCCTTGTCTAGAACTGTAATTGGATCAGGAGTTCCGAATCGTTATTATTGTATTGGGGACACCTGTACATACCCTATCCACCCTTCTCACAACTTTTTTTATTCCAAGCAATGCGATAAGAACGAGTTCTCTATTTGGATGGGCGAACGACGGGAATTGAACCCGCGCATGATGGATCCACAATCCATTGCCTTGATCCACTTGGCTACGTCCGCCCCCTCTGCTATCCGGCCCCCCGAACGGGAAAGGGAACAGGATCTACCTATTTCTTAATAAATTAAAAGGCTATAAAGGCCCTTCGATCGATACAGATACGTATCAGTTGTGTATATTATGAGACACTAGGAAATCTGTGAAATGAGGGATGTACTCCCAACCCAATCCATTGAAATGATTGGAGGATTACAAGCATTTTGTGAATCGAAATGGGAATATCTCTAACACCTATAGTTACACAAGAGTATTCTAAATATTCTTCAGAATTCAAGATTGGGGGACTGATGATTGTAAGATCGTGACAAACCATCACCACTTTCCCTCTATCCATTTCTATCGGACGAAGCTTCCTCGGACACCAAACCTTCTTGAATTAGAAGGTTTGGTATCCAGTTATACTGCATGACCAGACGGATATTATCCGTTGATAGAAGGAGCTTCAACAGAAGCTAAGTCTAGAGGGAAGTTGTGAGCGTTACGTTCGTGCATAACTTCCATACCTAGGTTAGCACGGTTGATGATATCAGCCCAGGTGTTGATAACACGACCTTGGCTGTCAACTACAGATTGGTTGAAGTTGAAACCATTCAAGTTGAATGCCATGGTACTGATACCCAAAGCGGTGAACCAGATACCTACTACAGGCCAAGCAGCTAAGAAGAAGTGTAGAGAACGAGAGTTGTTGAAGCTAGCGTATTGGAAGATCAAACGGCCGAAATAACCGTGAGCAGCTACGATGTTGTAGGTTTCTTCCTCTTGGCCGAACTTGTAACCTGCGTTAGCAGACTCATTCTCAGTAGTTTCTCTAATCAAACTAGAAGTTACCAAAGAACCATGCATAGCACTGAATAGAGAGCCGCCGAATACACCAGCTACACCCAACATGTGGAAAGGATGCATAAGGATGTTGTGCTCAGCCTGGAAAACGATCATGAAGTTGAAAGTACCAGAAATGCCTAGAGGCATACCGTCAGAGAAACTTCCTTGACCGATTGGGTAGATCAAGAAAACAGCGGTAGCAGCTGCGACAGGAGCTGAGTAAGCAACAGCGATCCAAGGACGCATACCCAAACGGAAGCTTAGTTCCCACTCACGACCCATGTAGCAAGCTACACCAAGTAAGAAGTGAAGAACGATTAGTTCGTAAGGACCACCATTGTATAGCCATTCATCAACGGAAGCTGCTTCCCAGATTGGGTAGAAGTGTAATCCGATAGCTGCAGAAGTAGGGATGATAGCACCAGAGATAATGTTGTTTCCGTATAGCAAAGAACCAGAAACGGGCTCACGAATACCATCAATATCTACAGGAGGAGCTGCGATGAAAGCAATGATGAATACAGAGGTTGCGGTTAGTAGGGTAGGAATCATTAATACACCGAACCATCCGATGTAAAGACGGTTTTCAGTGCTGGTGATCCAGTCGCAGAAGCGACCCCATAGGCTTGCGCTTTCGCGTCTTTCTAAAGTTGCGGTCATGGTAATCTTTGGTTTTCAAAATAATTAGTGATTCCCCAGGCTAGTAAGCTTGTTGATTCGTAGTATATCACGAAAACCTACCCATGTCAACCAAGATTGATTGGGTATTCAAAGCTATTAGATACAGAGACTATTCCTCGGTCGGTATCTCGAATATTTCCTATCTCTTGTTTCACAACGCGGCTTCTCCTTCTTCTTGGCTACCCCCCCCCCCCCAAAAAAAAAAAAGACAAATTCTCCCCTATGTGCGTCTCGATCGATTTCAGTTCTCCGAATAACCAATCGATATTACATCGAGCCCTTCCCCGATGGACTTTCCAACTCCGCAATAGTTTGTTCCCTTTCTATAAGCTAGTATAAGCTAGATAATCCAATAATTGGTAATTTAATAAATAAACATCAACCCTCACTTATGGCTTAGACCTATCTTATTCATCGTACAAATCTTATTTATCTTTGATTTGTTTATGGCGTCTTCTGATTACCGATACCTCGTGCCCCGGTTTCAATCCACAATCTTTTCATTGTGGATTGAAACGATTCTGAAACTAACGGAAATGGGCAAAAGCTTTGTTAGCTTCTGCTATTTTGTGAGTCTCCTCTTTCTTTCGTATGGCATTACCAGAATTTCTAGCAGCATCCATTAATTCATCACTCGATCTTAAAGCCATACTTCGACCTGAACGTTTTCGACACGCCATCAACAACCATCGGATAGCCAAAGCTTTTCCTTCTGCAGGTACCACTTCAACGGGAACTCGATAAGTCGATCCACCTACACGCTTGGATTTCGTTACTACATCAGGAGTTACCCCACGCACCGCTTGTCGTAGAACAGACAGTGGGTTCCTATTTGTCTTTTATCTAATCCGCTTCATAGCCCGATAAAGAATCTGATAAGCCAATGATTTTTTACCATTCTTTAGGATACGGTCAACCAGCATATTGACTAATCGATTACGATAAATCGGATCCGATTCTATATTTCTCTTTCTGTTCGTTACACTGCTCCGATGTAACACGAGTTTGCAGATATGTCAGATTCCATTCAATTCCTTTATCCCAATGGTATCTCAGAATATTATTTTGGCTTCTTCACTCCATATTGTAGGGTGGATCCGCCGGTTAGTCGAAGATCTCCCTCCGAACTGCACGTACGACTTTCATCGAATACAGCTTTCCATATGATTGAATAGAAACTGTTGAAGCGACTTTTTCGAATCACTTCACTTTTAGTGAATCATATTTACTCATTATGCATTGAGTATCCGTTTCCTCTTTTCATTACTCCAGAAACAAAAGAGAGTTAAAGTTTAGGGATGAAAAAAGAAAATCTTGCAGTTCAGTTATCTTACTAAAAACGTCCGTGGGTTTATTGATCCAATTACCGAATGTTCACAAAATCTTCATCGAATCTCCATAATCGTAGTCTGAACCCGTTCCAAGAGGAAGAGACATCGTAGGATCTTCTGGGTAAGAGTCCGGGTAAAACCCAACTTACTGGAATGCAACACCCTAGACACCATGTTGTTTCGCACAAATAGATGGATAATAATCAATCTTTGTAATAGCAGGCTTCAGTCCCCTGGCAATGCTGGGTCAGCTACACGTTCGACATATCAGAACAACTGATACGGAATCACTGCGGTGATACAAGTTGCGACAATGTTCTGCAACGCACTAGAACGCCCTTTCCTACGATCCTTTACTCCTACAGCATCTAAGGCTCCTCTAACGATATGATACCTCACACCGGGTAGGTCTTTGACCCTTCCGCCTCTCACAAGGACCACTGAATGTTCCTGCGAATTATGGCCAATACCTGGTATATAAGCCGTTACCTCGAACTTGGAGGTTAATCGAACTCTGGCGACTTTACGTAGGGCAGAGTTCGGTTTTTTCGGTGTAGTTGTG